GTCCTTGGTTATTTAACTTAGATGAAATAGTAATAGTTCCGCTCATTGGTATACTACAAAAATGGGAATGAAATCAATCTGATTCCAATATCTCATATCTTTCCAAACAAAAGGGGACAATTTAAGTGGAAAGCCCATATCTATTTAATATCTATTTATTAGAATAAAATTAGTCTGTTTTTATGTTATTTCGTACTGTATAATTCCTTTGCTTTGTTTGTGGGATCATTTTCCCCGAGGGGTAATGAAAAGAATTCTAGAATGGATTGCTAATTATGCCTAGATCTCATATAAATGGAAATTTTATTGATAAGACCTCTTCAATTGTAGCCAATATCTTATTACGAATAATTCCGACAACTTCAGGAGAAAAAAAGGCATTTACCTATTACAGAGATGGTGCGATTTGATTCTTTTTTCTTGTTTTTTTTAGCCCTCACCTCAGTCTTACGAGAAAGAGACGCGGTTCGGTATAGAAAGAACGAAATTCTTGAAATAAACCTACGCTCGGTGAAGGTGAAGTTTGGAGATAGAACAATTCCTTCTATCGTGTATCCTCGATTGATGCAGCCTCAGATGTTTCAATTGTTGATTTGAGTATTGAGCGAAAGGTTACACCTATGGGTTCTGTATTGCGGGTCAATCCTACACTACATTAGTACCAATAGACGGCATAAGGGAAAAAGCACTACACCTAGGAATCAACAACACAAAAACTTTGTTATAAATTCCCCCTTTCCTTATCGGTATCGGGACTAACAAGAATGGTTGGGACAACAAACATCCATCTCGTTTGTACTTTGGATACCCGTATAACCATCAAAGATCGTTGAAGTGACTAATTCCTGGAAATAGAAGGCGTTGAGAACAAAGAAATTGTTGGAGTTACCATTTATATCTAACACTAATATGATTGGTGTTAAGAAAAAACCTCTTGCGGGAAGGCTGGCTAGAGATTTCTTGTAAAAATACTAGTTCCTTTCAGTTCATAATGAGATGAGAATAGTTCAATTTTTATTCTATGGATTATTCCCCTTAGTACTATGCGCAGAAGGGAGGAGCCGTATGAGATGAAAATCTCATGTACGGTTCTGGAACGGAGATTTTTTGAATAGAATGAACGACCGTAACGGATGTTGGCTCAATCCGAAGGAAATTATGCGGAAGCTTTACAGAATTATTATGAAGCTACGCGACCAGAAATTGATCCCTATGATCGAAGTTATATACTCTATAACATAGGCCTTATACACACAAGCAATGGAGAGCATACAAAGGCTTTGGAATATTATTTCCGGGCACTAGAACGAAACCCATTCTTACCACAAGCTTTTAATAATATGGCCGTGATCTGTCATTACGTGCGACTATCTCCACTATAGAAATAAGGAAAAAAAGCAAAGATCAAATTGGCTAGTAAATACTAGAAAAAATAGGCTTTCTACATAATGCATCGTCCAAAGCAACGATTTTTATCAGCTGTAGCAAGGAAAGAGACTTCACGAGAACCAAAATAGGAAGAAAAAAAAAAAATGAGTGTAGCCTATATACTATATTCTATGGATAAAGGATCAAATTGATAGAGAAAGCACCGTAAAGATCAATTAGCGAGCTATTGAGTCGATACAGTTAAGAACTGCTTACTTATGTCATGATATGGGACAAAAGTTAGGAATCAACTTATGTAATAGAGTCGATCCACTAAGGTATTGAGCAGCGGTGTAGCATCAGATCCCAAAGATAGTAAGTTCTTTTTTCTTATGGAAAAAAGTCTTTTTCAAAGATTCTATATGAATTCCATATATGAAACCGAGATAGTTACCTTTCAGAAAATTCTAACGATATTGTGGGGATACCTATGCTTCATTCTTCTGAAGGTGGGAGAAAAGATCAAACTGATTCTGATTATTGATCAAAATTAGGGTTTGAAACTTATGTAATTAACTTCTTCTGGTTAACCCAAGAAAAAATGGGATAGGTTTATGAGAAATCTAATTCAGTTAGCATAGGGTAGATTAAGATAGGACACAAAAAGAATCGATTTTTGAGCCGTATGAGATAGGAAACTCTCAAGTACGGTTCTAAGGGAAGGAACCACCTATTCCGACCGGGGAGAACAGGCCATTCTACAGGGTGATTCTGAAATTGCGGAAGCTTGGTCCGATCAAGCTGCTGAGTATTGGAAACAAGCTATAGCGCTTACTCCAGGTAATTATATTGAAGCACATAATTGGTTGAAAATCACGAAGCGCTTCGAATAAAACCACTCTCTTTTTTAATGAATTAAAAAAAATAGGTTTGGTTGTTGGATCCATCAATCAAATAAAATAGATTGTTCCTATGAGAAGATCTAATCAAGAATTTCATTATATCTCTTCCTTCTGCATTATATTTTGTACGGTATCTCATAGGGATAAATGATATGGATACAGTATAGAATAGAACTAATAAAGTAAAGCTAATAAAAAATACTAAATATAGATAAGATATCAGAATGATT